CCCCAATGATAGATTGATGATTGATTACAAATATCTATGATCCGCCTTCTCTATAAAGGGCCAGAAATACCTTGCTTACGTATCATTAGGAAGTGCATTAACATAAATACGGCAGTAAGAAGAGGTAATACAAAAGTGTGTAAACTATAAAAACGAGTCAAAGTAGATTGACCCACACTAGCACTTCCACGTAATAACTCGACCAGGGGCGATCCGATTACAGGAATAGCGTCGGGTACGCCTGTCACGATTTTGACTGCCCAATAACCAATTTGGTCCCGAGGTAAGGAATAACCAGTTACACCAAAAGATGCGGTCAATACAGCCAGAACCACACCTGTAACCCAAGTCAATTCGCGGGGTTTTTTAAACCCACCGGTGAGATAGACACGAAATACGTGCAGGATCATCATTAGGACCATCATACTTGCTGACCATCGATGAACTGATCGGATTAACCAACCAAAGTTAGCTTCAGTCATTATGTATTGAACCGAGGTAAAAGCCTCGGTAACGGTTGGACGATAGTAAAAAGTCATGGCAAACCCCGTAGCTACTTGTACTAAAAAACAAGTAAGCGTAATTCCTCCTAGACAATAAAATATGTTGACATGTGGAGGAACATATTTACTAGTTATATCATCTGCAATCGCCTGAATTTCGAGACGCTCTTCGAACCAATCATATACTTTATTGAGATAGGTAAACCAAGGGAACTCCCCCTCTGAGAACCGTATATGAGACTTTCATCTCGTACAGCTCAAGCAAAAACACCCCAATACTGGTTGCAACGGATATGTAATAGGAAATTTGAAACTTCTTCTTAGTACTCCATCCAACCTTCTCTGAAAATACGACGAAGTGCAAAAAAAACCGAAGCTCTTCTTTAGTGATGACAATGCCAAAATATCAAGTCAGCTCATTTCATTCGTTTTTATGTTGATCATTACGGGCCTCTTGAATTTTCTCGGTCTCTCAATTTTAATTTTTTGTATAATGTGGATTTCTTTTTGTTTCTAATTGCTAGGAATTCTCTTGTTGAGACCCTATGATTCGATTGAAACCTAAGATTCATACTAGAACCACGATGATTGAATAAAGTCCCTAAGCTAAGCCCAAGGGTTATCTGAGTAAAAACCTTTTGATCATCACTTATTCAATGAATAGATGAAATGACTCTAAATCCATAGAAACATTTGTCCGTTGGTCAAAATAAGCAAACAAAAAATTTAAGAATAATTAGAAAATAAATCTTTGAAATTTTTTGAGTCCGGTCGCGAGGTCTGACTGAATAGTAGGTATGAATCATAGTTTAAATATTTCTTTTCTTGATCTATTTCATTCCATATATTCCGTGCTCCAGATACTAGAATGAATATCCGACGAGGCAAAACCCATCTCTCTCAAGATGACAGACCCATTCTCTGTACTATCAATAGGATCAATTATAACAAGTCACACACTCATATTCCGGAAATACCGAAACAAAGGAATTTCACGGTCAAACTGCCGGAATGACCTAAAAATCCTAGTCCTAAGTGATTCACTTTGGATTGAAAAGACAGTACTTCGCAATTCCTATGAACCTAATTCATTGAAATTCCATCCAGTAAAACGGAAGAGTTATAAATCTCCAAAATAATAGATAGGAATACCGCGAAGAGAGCCATTGCGACACCCATCAACGGGGTAGTTCCCCATCCGGGCGCTACTTTACCATATTCCGAATTCAACGGTTTCAATAAACTTCCTAGACCAGTCTGTCTTGGTCTTGGACCAGATCTCGAATTATTCTCAACGGTTTGTGTAGCCATAAATCCTATTGCATTGATTGAATTTTATTGACTTTGTAAATCATACCGTTGTAAATAACCGATCTTATTATAGATCCATTGTGGTCTTGAAATTTTATAATAATGGAAATAGCAACCCTAGTCGCCATCTTTATATCTGGTTTACTTGTAAGTTTTACCGGGTACGCCTTATATACCGCTTTTGGGCAACCCTCTCAACAACTAAGAGATCCATTTGAAGAACATGGGGACTAATTAAAGTCAAGTAATGAGCCGCCCGTGTTGGGCGGCTCATTACTTGACTTTAATGCATTAATTCATTAGTATTTCTAAAGTAACATTATACTTTAACTATAATTGAGATAATCAAAAATCATTTTTTAGTCGGAACCTTAGGCGGTTCTCGAAAAAAGATAGCGAAAAAAATGATTCCTAGAGTCGAGACTAAGAGGAATGTATAAACCAATGCTTCCATAAATTCGATCGTGGTTTACAATTATAGCTTCCACACCTGTTCATTTGGGAGCATCTCCCAGATAAAGACAAGAGTCAAAGAAAAGGGCGATTTAAATCCAGCAAAATTTATCTGGTAATCTATGTAGAAAGTGAAATCAAAAAAAATCCAATAGAAGCGAAAGATACCATATCAGATCAATGTTTATCAGATTACCTGTCTCCTTGTAGTTGGATCCCCAAGTTTTTGGAAT